GAAAAATCATTTACGCGATTTCATAATTCCTAATGGGATATTCATCCCTTTTACTTTCTAGTTATTGATTTGCTAATAAATAATAAAAAAAATGAATGTTGTGGCTATGTATCAACGGTCAATTCCGGTAGAAGGTTCCGTCGGAACAATTTAGTTCAAAAAAAGAGAAAGTGTGGGAAAAATGACAAGAAGATATTGGAACATAAATTTAGAAGAGATGATGGAAGCAGGAGTTCATTTTGGTCATGGTACTAAGAAATGGAATCCTAGAATGGCCCCTTACATCTCTGCAAAGCGCAAAGGTATTCATATTACAAATCTTACTAGAACTGCTCGTTTTTTATCAGAAGCCTGTGATTTAGTTTTTGATGCAGCAAGTGGGGGAAAAAATTTCTTAATCGTCGGTACCAAAAATAAAGCAGCGGATTCAGTAGCATCAGCTGCAATAAGGGCTCGATGTCATTATGTTAATAAAAAATGGCTGGGGGGTATGTCAACAAATTGGTCTACTACAGAAACGAGACTACATAAGTTTAGGGACTTAAGAGCAGAACAAAAGATGGGGAAACTCAACGGTCTTCCCAAAAGAGATGCTTCCATGTTGAAGAGAAAATTATCCACTTTGCAAACATATCTGGGTGGGATTAAATATATGACGGGGTTGCCCGATATTGTAATTATCGTCGATCAGCAAGAAGAATATACAGCTCTTCGAGAATGTGTCATTTTGGGGATTCCGACGATTTGTTTAATCGATACAAATTGTGACCCAGATTTCGCAGATATTTCGATTCCAGCCAACGATGACGCTATAGCTTCAATCCGATTTATTCTTAACAAATTAGTATCCGCAATTTGTAAGGGTCGTTCTAGCTATATAAGAAGTTGTTGATTATGATTATGTTATGATTAAGAATAATAAGATTAGTTGGGAATTTCATAGATTTATTGAATCGGTTACTATTCTTGTCTTGGATAAAAAATAGAAAATAGGGATATTTATATTATTTATGTGATTTCTTGATATCCAAAATATATGATTAATTATTTAAGTAGATGAGTTGAGAAAGAGATGGTTGAATCAAAATAATTCCTTTTTTAAAGTTCGATTTCTTCCGAGGACAATATGAATGTTATACCATGTTCCATTAAAACGCTCAAAGGATTATATGATATATCGGGTGTAGAAGTAGGCCAACATTTATATTGGCAAATAGGAGGTTTACAAATTCATGCCCAAGTACTTATCACTTCTTGGGTCGTAATTGCTATCTTATTAGGTTCAGTCATCATAGCTGTTCGGAATCCACAAACCATTCCGACTGATGGTCAGAATTTCTTCGAATATGTCCTTGAATTTATTCGAGACTTGAGCAAAACTCAGATTGGAGAAGAATATGGTCCTTGGGTTCCCTTTATTGGAACTATGTTCCTATTTATTTTTGTTTCTAACTGGTCAGGCGCCCTTTTACCTTGGAAAGTCATACAGTTACCTCATGGGGAGTTAGCCGCCCCCACGAATGATATAAACACTACTGTTGCTTTAGCTTTACCCACGTCAGTGGCATATTTTTATGCGGGTCTTACCAAAAAAGGATTAGGTTATTTCGGGAAATATATTCAACCAACCCCCATACTGTTACCAATTAACATCCTAGAAGATTTCACAAAACCCTTATCTCTTAGTTTTCGACTTTTCGGGAATATATTGGCCGATGAATTAGTAGTTGTTGTTCTTGTTTCTTTAGTACCTTCAGTAGTTCCTATACCTGTTATGTTTCTTGGATTATTTACAAGTGGTATTCAAGCTCTTATTTTTGCAACTTTAGCCGCGGCTTATATAGGGGAATCCATGGAGGGTCATCATTGATTACCTTTCGAAATAGTTTTTTTAAGCTTATCCCAATTCAGGAAATGGATGGTTCAAGATAATCAACTCGGTTCTTGGTTGGGGAACATAATAGATACAAATATGTATCTATATACGACTTAGAGTTGTAGGAGGAAAGATAGACGATATTACGAAACTGTGAAAAAAAAAAGATGGGTCATGATAGATATATGTAATGTCCAGCCGGACCCCTCGAAGAATGATTCTCGAATCTGATTCAATATAAAATACGGGGGTTTACGTTATGAAAGAAACAAATGTATATGTGATATTAGATATATACTAGTTTTATAGAGGTTTTCCCTATCTATATTATTTCTTATTTTAATTCGAAGTTTTTAGTTACTTTGACTCGATAGATTTTAGTGATCAAATTAAGTACAAATTTATTGGTTGCTTGTATCATTAACTATTTTTTTTTGTATGAGGAACTTATCATGAATCCACTGGTTTCTGCCGCTTCCGTTATTGCTGCTGGATTGGCCGTAGGGCTTGCTTCTATTGGACCTGGAGTTGGTCAAGGTACTGCTGCAGGCCAAGCTGTAGAAGGTATTGCAAGACAACCGGAAGCAGAAGGTAAAATACGAGGTACTTTATTGCTTAGTCTAGCTTTTATGGAAGCTTTAACAATTTATGGGTTGGTCGTGGCATTAGCACTTTTATTTGCGAATCCTTTTGTTTAATTTCATCCTAGAATTCAAATGTAAATAAAAAAGTCCGTTCCATACTTTTTTCGTATTTTATTAATTCGTTGCCATTTGCTTCTGCGAATTACATCAATACTTTACTCCTACAATTATGTATTTGTTGAGACAATACCTCGGGAAGGACTTATTTTAGGAAGTCTTTCAACAAAGGAAATATTTCGCAATTGACACGAGACCTAGGACCTAACCTAATTAAGTATCTTAATTGGAAACTTCAAAAAAAAGGACGAGCGAAGTGATACAAAAAGAACTCTGCTCTTTGTTAGTCCTATCTATAAGAGGAGAACATATGAAAAATGTAACCGATTCTTTCCTTTCCTTGGGCCACTGGCCATCCGCCGGGAGTTTCGGGTTTAATACCGATATTTTAGCAACAAATCTAATAAATCTAAGTGTAGTGCTTGGCGTATTGGTTTTTTTTGGAAAGGGAGTGTGTGCGAGTTGTATATTTCAAGAATAGGTTGGAGCCAACCAGCTTTACTTTTTTTTCTAGTATAGGATATATAGGAAAAAAAAGTGCACGATCTCGGCGAATAACTTCTGACTAAATACATAAATCATATGTAAGAACCATAGCATTTCGTGACTTATTGGTAAATAAAGATTCTCTATCAACCAATAATGCGAGACTATTAACATGGTTAAGGCTAAACTGTTTGAAGTCCAGGCACAACACGGTATTCTTTCTACCACTACGTTAGTACTGAAATATTTTCACAATGGTATAGTTGGTAATTTATCTGATATAGAACACTCATATCGATAAAATGATTTGAACCTTTTACTAGAAAAAAAGGGTCTGCCCTTTATTATCCAATGCCGAATCGACGACCTATGTATAAAAAAGGGAATTTTTTGGATTTGAAGAAAAAGGGAAACAAAAAAATAAAGAAAATATATATTCGAAATCTAAATTTGAAATTAAAAAAAGATAAAGAAACAACTTTGTTGACAATGAAATTATAGAATTTTTGTTTAGTCAAAAGAGTCCTCCTAATATTCTGGTCTTTTATACGGGTTTCGATATCTCTGAATATGAACAGAAAATAGAGGATAGGCTCATTACATTAAAAGATATGGGAATGTCCATAAAATAAATAATTGAGCGTGAGAGCCAAATGAATCGAAAGATTCATGTTTGGTTCGGGAAGAGATCATGGAAGTTTTGAAATGAATGGTAAGATAATCTACTTTCATTAAATGATTTATTAGATAATCGAAAACAGAGGATTTTGAGTACTATTCGAAATTCGGAAGAATTACGTAAGGGGGCCGTTGAGCAACTCCAAAGAGCCCGAGCTCGCTTACAGAAAGTAGAAATGGAAGCGGATGAGTATCGAAGGAATGGGTATTTTGAGATAGAACGAGAAAAAGTCAATTTGATTAATGCTACTTCTTATAGTTTGGAACGATTAGAAAATTACAAAAACGAAACCCTTCATTTTGAACAACAAAGAGCGATTAATCAGGTCCGGCAACGGGTTTTCCAACAAGCCTTACAAGGAGCTCTAGGAACTCTGAATAGTTGTTTGACTAACGAATTACATTTCCGTACCATCAGTGCAAATATTGGCATCCTCGGAGCCATGGAAGAAATAACTGATTAGCCCTTCCACTTTTACTTTAGTTTAGAGTTTAGGCATCATTTTTTCCCTTTGTTTCCGAAAAAGAAAAAAGAGACACTAATGGTAACCCTTCGAGCTGACGAAATTAGTAATATTATTCGCGAACGTATTGAACAATATAATAGAGAAGTAAAGGTTGTGAATACCGGTACGGTACTTCAAGTAGGCGACGGTATTGCTCGTATTCATGGTCTTGATGAAGTAATGGCAGGTGAATTAGTAGAATTTGAAGAGGGTACAATAGGCATTGCTCTGAATTTGGAATCAAATAATGTTGGTGTTGTATTAATGGGTGATGGTTTGATGATACAAGAGGGAAGTTCTGTAAAAGCAACAGGAAGGATTGCTCAGATACCTGTGAGCGAGGCTTATTTGGGTCGTGTTATAAATGCTTTGGCTAAACCTATTGACGGGAGAGGTCAAATTTCAGCTTCTGAATCTAGGTTAATTGAAGCTCCCGCCCCAGGTATTATTTCGAGACGTTCCGTATATGAACCTCTTCAAACGGGGCTTATTGCTATTGATGCGATGATCCCTATAGGACGCGGTCAGCGAGAATTAATTATTGGCGACAGGCAGACTGGCAAAACAGCAGTAGCCACAGATACGATTCTCAATCAAAAAGGGAAAAATGTAATCTGTGTTTATGTAGCTATTGGTCAAAAAGCATCTTCCGTGGCTCAGGTAGTGACTACCTTTCAGGAGCGAGGGGCAATGGAATACACTATTGTGGTAGCTGAAACGGCGGACTCCCCTGCTACATTACAATACCTGGCT